CACACAGGGTTACAATAGAAACCTCTAGTAAAATGCCCACCCGTAAACCAACGGATAAGGGACATTACATAGTCTGTTTTAGAGATTGGCGACTTACCTATTCAATCAATTACTTTGGCCCCGCACATTCCAAAAAGTGGGTCCTATACTTTCAGGTTGGGTTAATTCCATAATAGACGCCTGTTGGGATTCCAACCTTCCGTTTCCTTTCAGGACCTATCCTAAAAGAAAGAGAATTCAGTACTTATTGGTCCTAAATATCTTAATCTTAATAGGACAAACCATCCCGTAGATCTCTTTATTTACTTCAGAACAAGACAATTAGAGTTAGTCTCAGTCAAGAAGAATGTTTAGTATTGATTGATATTAGGGGATTTTTCAGAAGATCCCCTAATATCAATTTGAGACGAAGAGAAAGAAAGTATCTTTTTTATTTAGTTATTCGGTTAAACCAAAGATTCATTATTGGAAGAGATAGCAACAACTATCTCGTCCGGGAAAAGCCATTGTTTTCTCAATAATGTCTTTGTCATTTCATCCAATAGCGTTCCCTTAGATAGAAAAAGATTTGATAAATATTGATAACTCTCCAATAGAGTATTAGAACGGAAAAATCCATTCGAAAATGAACTATTGGTTCTAAGCCATCTCTGTCGATTAATCAACAATTCAAAATGCTTTTCTTGTGTATTCGTCATAAACCAGGCTTGATTTATATATTTCCAATATTGTTTTTCTGTTTGGGAAGTCAGAAGTAGCCCTGACATCTCTTCATCTGCAAAGAATTCTCGATGTGAAAACACAGAAACAAAAGTATCATCTTTGAATAGCAAAAAGAGTGGATCCGCGGGTTCCCAAATGAATTGGCTTATTCGAAAAACGCCTTGTTCTTTGGAAGACCTATCTCGTGTCTGGTACTGCATGGTTTCACCCTGCAAGAACTCCGAATCGTTCTCTTGAAGCTCACCCTCTTCATCATAAAAGATCTGCTTGTCTCGAAATGACCTCTCCCAATAGGGAAATCCCAATTCATTGGATCTTTCGATACAATCAAATAAAAAGCCCCAAGGGCGCCATATTCTAGGGGCCCAAACTATGTGATTGAATAAATCCTCCTCTATCTGTTGCGCGTTGAGGACTCCTCCCCCTTCTTCAAACTCCGATTCATATTTTTCATCGAGAAATCTCTGATCAACGATAGAATTATATCCATTTTTAATCATATTTAAGGGATTCCTCGGTTCGGGCCGAAGAAACAATCTCACTCGATCATTATCAAACTGACTGCAATCTTTTTCTGTCCGCGAGGATCCCACCAGAGCGCCTTCTACTTCTAATAGGCCATGAAGTAGATCAGAATCATTCTCAACGAGTCTATAAGAAGTGATCCCATTTTTTTCCTTAGGTTCCGGTAGAGACCAAAGGTCTTGAGCGACCGATCCGGCAGAACAACTTAAAAGATAAAGAAGTATCGTTAATTTCTTCATGCTTGTTCCAAGTTCGAAGTACCATTTGTATAAATAAGAATCCCCCTCGTTACATGATTTCTTCTTTATATAAATAGATATAGGATCTATGCAGCAATTACTTAGAAGTACATTTTGTGAAACAGCCCTTCCTACCTGATAGAAAAGGATCCCATGATCCTGAACCGATCTTACCTTAGATCGCAAATCCCAAGTTTGTTTATGAAGAGCAGATCTAATTATATTAGTGTCTATTATCGATTTCTTTTGTATAATACTAATTGATAGGGCCTCATTGGTAAGTGCTACAAGATCTCGTACATTGGAACCCATCGTTATGGACCCAAATCCATTAGTATGGAACATTTTCTTTTCCAAGTGAAATCCCCTTGTATATGAAAGAGTAAAAAAGTGCTTTCGTTGTTGTGGAATAAGAAGCCTTCGTATCTTAATGCATGTATTTAATTTATTCGGAGCGATTAGAGCGGGATCTACTTTTTGGGGAATATGAGTCGAAGCTATAACAAGAATATTTCTAGTGGAACATCTTTTACTATCCCTAGAAAGATAGTTCACTAATAGACCGAGGGATAAGTCATTGGACTCATTCATATTCAGATCATGAATGTTTGGAATCCAAATTATACAAGGAGACATTGCTTTTGCTAATTCGAATTGAAGGGTGATCAAAAATCGGTCTATTTCCGGTATAAGATCCCTAGGTAGCACATCCTTCATAGTTATAAACTTGAGCTTCCTATCAAGGTCACGGTCGAAATCCTCACTATCATCACTATCATAACTATAGTAACTATCCTGACTCTCGTTACTAGGTAAAAGACTGTAAATGGTACCCTCTTTTTCATCAAAAATTTGCTCTTCACTATCATTCTCGTCAATATTAAAACCCTTAGGATGGTTATCCAGGAACTTGTTCAGAAATACTGTAATGAAAGGAACATAAGAGTTTTTCGCGAGGGATTTGACCAAAAAGGATCGTCCAGTTCCTATAGAACCAATCACTAAAATACCCCCTCCTAGGGGTAGGGCTAAGCGGAGCGAAAAGGGTTTCCTATTGGATGGTAAATCAAAACTACTAGCTCCACGCGGGGTTTGTGAATAAGTGATTGTCTGATAATGAGCAAGGAATATCCGTCTTTCTGCTAAGCAGGATGGATTGAACTCATAATTCATTAGATCCTTTTTATGAATGTCAATTAAATTTCGTAAGTAAATTGTTCCCGGTTGTTCAATCATTTGATAACCAGAGTTATTCTTTGCTAAATGATCACTATGAGTCAGACTCAATAGAATTTGATCAATCCCTTTTTCTGCCGTTAAGGTAGAGAACTGAACCAAGAATTCTCTTTCTTTATCAGCAATCAAATCACTGTTCGAGATCCAGGATTCTATTTTATCATCAATCCAATCACTATTTACCTTTTTTCTTTTTCTTATGAAGGAATATAGCAGTTTACTTGTATGACTTAGATGTCTAGTATTTCTCAAAAAAGCTATTCGATTGATGGGATTTGGTATAATACTTATGAGATCGATGAGATTAAAATCTTTCTTCTTAGAACGTATGGATTTGACCTCATAAATGGCACCACCACTGCCAGAAGCAGAACCTCGTCTTTCTTCTATAAACTTTCCTAATTGTTCCGTAGCAACTAGAAAGAGATTCTTTAACCAGAAAGAATTAAGTCCCGATGTAGGATACCTATCCAGAAGTTTTCGCAACTCAATCATGTAGGAAGGAATAATAAAAGATTTGACCTGTTGGAACTCTGTCTGTAATTCACCATAGAATCGAGAAACAAAGAGAAGATGTGTAAAAATGAGATATCCAGTAACAAGAAGAAGGAAAAGGATTGAATAGAAGAACTCCTGAATATTTAGCGATCTCAGATGTGCCGATGGTGACTCATTATTTCGATGAAAAATTTCTTCGCGCAGAAGATTATGGAAAGACTTACTAGAAATCTCACTTATCAGATTCCATTGTGAAAGACACAATTTTAATTTTTTCTGAATAATTCCCGATAATATATCTGATCCATGCATAATATCATGAAAAATGGATATAAATTTTTGAAATTTTTTACTACTACTTAGTATCGTCACTAGGTCTGAAAAAGTATCTAAAAATATTAAATTTAGATATTTGTGCCCTGTCGAGGTAAGTAACCATGGTATATATCTTTGGAATCTATTCAATTTGGAGAGCGTTGAAAAAACACTATTTCTTTGAAAGGTTCTATACATCTCCCCTTTCTCAAGGGATTTTTTTACATAAGGACTACGTTTTTTCCTCTTTTCGGCTGGGAAAGATTTCTCAGAATATGGAGTTTCAATCAAACCCATGTTGGAATTGAAATTTAGATACTTATGCAAGTGCTTCCCTTCTGAATCTGGTAGATTCATATCTGAAAGAGGTTGACAATCAATTCTTTCAAAATGGACTTTCTCTTCCTCTGTTAGAGGTGTTCCGGAAATGTCTGCGATCGAGTAACTAGTTCTATCGTGACCACTTTGTGGAAAATCCTTAGGTATTAAAATGTTAGATACCTGTAATTCGATTGGTGAAATAGTATCTCTCTCCAAAAAAGCATGTTTTTTTTTACCGCCGCACAAAGAAAATATTTTGTTTCGACTGAACAAGATATTGAGGAATTGGCCATACAGAAAATCATAATTATTTATAGAGGCCCTTTCCACATAAAAAGAGAATCTTGTGTTCCAATGGAAGCCTAAATAATATGGATTATTCAAGAATCGCAGTCGATTTGCTTTATAAAAAGAGGATATCAATGAACTTCTATGAAACGGTTTCACGGGATTCAACCAATTGTCTTGACCTTGGGATATCTTTGAGAAATAGGAATCCGTCATCCTATTTGGTATCTTATTGAAAAAAAATGGTGATATTGGTCCTCCATTGATAAATAATTTCGATTTTTGGGAAGTATGGTAGTCATCCAATAAGAAGGGTTTACTTTTTTTCAAATTACCTATTTGAAGACCTATTGATTCTAATAACTGATTACAGAGTGGATCATTCGGACTTTTCAATTCATAGATGTGGATCTGGGACCTATGAACGGGGATACTCCCGAAACTCACAAAGAAAGAAGGAAGTGAGTTAGACAAAAAGAGAAGAAACTTGGACAAAAAGAAAAAAAGTGACTTAGATAAATCTTTTTTGTCGATAACCTCAGACCAATTCATTGAATATTTATTAATACGTAATCGATCAAACACTACTTGAAAACGGCTATTCTGCTCGGAAATGAAACGGTCCAAATTTTCCTGGAAATTCTCGGTTCCATTGGACCATTTATATCTATATGCATTAGGATCCCTATTAATGGACCCCTCGGTTCGAGAAATCCAACAAATAGGATCGAACCTTTTCTTCTGACTCTTTTTCCAATTTGATAAATGTCGGTTGATCGTGTATTTCATTATAGTTCTATGATTCATAGTATCTTTTTCTATCTGATACCTTTGAATTCCATATTCGAAGTTGCGATCGAATCTATTCGTTTTAATGAATAGATTCCATACATTTCTTATGTACCTATAGATACTATATTGTATTTGAATCAGATTTTGGATCAATCTATATTGATAGACTGCCTCCATTATGTTGTTACTAGTAAATACCACTATTTTTGGTTTTGAATTTTCCAAATCATTCCCACAAGAGGTGCGGGCCCATTTTTTTATGATCCTTTGATAAAAAGATTCATTCTCTTCGTAAAAAAGAGGAGGTAGAACCAATAAAGATTTCTTTTTTGATTCATTCCTGAATACCTCATTTAAGAATCGTTTTGGATCCAATTTGAAAGAATCAATAGAAAAAGAAAATCGCTTATGATACACCAAGTACGGCTCGGTTATTGATAGATTCAATAGATCCGCTAGTTCGTGAAATCTCTCTTCTGATTCCAAATAGTGGTGTAACATGTATTCCCCCCTGTTCCGGTACTGGAATAGATGCAATAAACCAAAAAGTGGGTTTTTGTTCAATAAGGAAATGTTATTGGAACTGTCAAGTTCATCCTTCATAACCATATTACATCCTGGATCGGATGAAATAGGATGAATTGAGACAGTCTTTTGTAAATACATACTTATTTTGACTATATTTTCTATTTCTTTATTTTCCGATCGCCTGGAAAAAAGAAAAGAAACATCTTCTTCTTTCTTTAATAATTTCTGATCTCTACTGGACCTTTCAGTAGGATTTGAATCCAGATGAAGTTCTGACCATCTATCAGAGAAAAAAGATCTCTGAGATATATTTTTTCCTTTTGGAAGATACAGGAGCGGGACAATCAACCTATTGATATTGGTTGAATCTTTTGAGTCTTCCAATCTATTATCATTGCTGGGTCCAATGGAATTCATAGGTATAGGAAGAAGTCCTGTCAAATAGAAATTTTTTCTTTCGATCATCTTTCGATTGTTAATACGATATAGAAGGATCGCTACTACAAAGAATACTACATAATTGATCGTGAAATACCGATTCCTTGTTAAACCCTGTGAATTGCGTGAAAGTAGGATACTCCAAATTCTGGAGTCCAAGAGTTTGATAAAACTCTCTTGATAGAAAAAAATGTGAATGAAAGATACCGCTGAATTTATTTGAGTCCATGAATATAAGAAATCGCGAGAATTCCGGATCTCTCTAAAAACCTCTCTCAATTCGAAAACCCAGTATTTGAATTTATGCATTTGTATTTAAACCTCCTATAATGCATTGATTTATCTAAAAGATTTCACTTCAATTGGAATTTGGTTATTCACCAGGTACGAGGATTCCCCCGAAGCATCCATGGCTGAATGGTTAAAGCGCCCAACTCATAATTGGCGAAGTCGTAGGTTCAATTCCTACTGGATGCACCCCAATGAAACCCTCTTTCCAAAAAGAAGAATTACTGAAATTCAATTAGATTATTATTTTTTTATTATTAAACTTCAATTAGATTATTATTATTAATTAATTAATTATTTAATTAAATAATTTAAATAAATTGATTATAACTTTACTTCAATTAGATTATTATTATTAATTATTTTTTTAATTAAATAAATAATTTAAATAAATTGATTATAACTTTACTTCAATTAGATTATTATTATTAATTATTTTTTTAATTAAATAAATAATTTAAATAAATTGATTATAACTTTACTTCAATTAGATTATTATTATTACTAATTACTAAACTTCAATTAGATTATTATTTAAATAATTAATTTAAATAATTTATATATATAAATAGATATATTTATTATAATTAATTTAATTAATTGAAATAATTTCGGATCTCTACTGGACCTCTCAGTAGTATTTGAATCCAGACCATCTATCAGAGAAAAAAGAATGATTGGATCTGTATCAATGGAATCTCATCATCCATACATAACGAATTGGTGTGGTATATTCGATAAATATATATATATATATGAACAATAAAAAAACTAGTAGTCTTATTGAGACTAGAACTCATAGGGAAGAAAATATATTTATGAATGGAATAAAATATGCAGTTTTTACAGACAAAAGTATTCGGTTATTGGGGAAAAATCAATATACTTTTAATGTCGAATCGGGATCAACTAGAACAGAAATAAAGCAATGGGTCGAACTCTTCTTTGGTGTCAAGGTAATAGCTATGAATAGTCATAGACTCCCGATAAAGGGTAGAAGAGTGCGATCTATTAAGGGACATACAATGCATTACAAACGTATGATCATTACGCTTCAACCGGGTTATTCTATTCCACCTCTTAGAAAGAAAAGAACTTAAATTAAAAAACACTAAATAGCATGGCGATACATTTATACAAAACTTCTATCCCGAGCACACGCAATGGAGCCGTAGACAGTAAAGTGAAATCCAATTCACGAAATCGTTTGATTTATGGAAAGCGTCGTTGTGGTAAAGGACGAAATGCCAGAGGAATCATTACCGCAGGGCATCGAGGGGGAGGTCATAAGCGTCTATACCGGAAAATAGATTTTCGACGGAATGATAAAGACATATATGGTAGAATTGTAACTATAGAATACGACCCTAATCGAAATGCATATATTTGTCTCATACACTATGGGGATGGTGAGAAAAGATATATTTTACACCCGAGAGGGGCTAGAATTGGAGATACCATTGTTTATGGTACAGAAGTTCCTATCAAAATGGGAAATGCCCTACCTTTGAGTGCGGTTTGAACTATTGATTTACGTAATTGGAAGTAACCAATTAGGTTTACGGCGAAACCTAGAAATCGATCACTGATCCAATTAGAGTACCTCTACAGGATAGACTTCAACAGAAAACTGAAGAGTAACGGCAGCAAGTGATTGAGTTCAGTAGTTCCTCATATAAAATTATTGACCCTAGATATCTAGTAATATGGAGAAGACAAAATTGTTTCAAGCACCGACAGAACAAGAAGCGACACTTGTTTCAAAGAGGGGAGGAGACAAGGGTTATTCACATTTCATTTGATGGTCAGAGGCAAATTGAAAGCTAAGCTGTGGTAATTCTAAGGATTCCCCCAGGGATTAATAGAAATGTCTCCTACGTTACCCGTACTATGTGGAAGTAGCGACGTAATTTCATAGAGTCATTCGGTCTGAATGCTACATGAAGAACATAAGCCAGATGAAGGAACGCGAAGACCTAGGATGTAGAAGATCATAACACGAGTGATTCGGCAGATGCAGATTTTGATTCCTATATTATAAATATATCCACTCATGCGGTATTTCATTATGCCATATATATATAAGAATACGAATTCTACGATTATAGAAGATCCATCTGTATAGATATCATTATCTACATCCAGAAAGCCGTATGCTTTGGAAGAAGCTTGTACAGTTTGGGAAGGGATTTTGATTGATCAAAAAGAAGAATCTACTTCAACCGATATGCCCTTAGGCACGGCCATACATAATATAGAAATCACACCCGGAAAGGGTGGACAATTAGCTAGAGCAGCAGGTGCTGTAGCGAAACTTATTGCAAAAGAGGGGAAATCGGCAACATTAAAATTACCTTCTGGAGAGGTCCGTTTGATATCTAAAAAATGCTCAGCAACAGTCGGACAAGTGGGCAATGTTGGGGTAAACCAGAAAAGTTTGGGCAAAGCTGGATCTAAACGTTGGCTAGGTAAGCGCCCTGTAGTAAGAGGAGTTGTTATGAACCCTGTAGACCATCCCCATGGGGGTGGTGAAGGGAGAGCTCCAATTGGTAGAAAAAAACCGGTAACTCCGTGGGGCTATCCTGCACTTGGAAGAAGAAGTAGAAAAAGGAATAAATATAGTGATAATTTGATTCTTCGTCGCCGTAGTAAATAGTGTTAGAGTAGACAGTATAAATAGTAGAGTAGAGAAAATCGAATTTGTTTCTTCGTCTTTACAATACAAAATAAAAAAAAAAAAAATAAAAGAGTGATTTACTATCACATTAAATAATATGATTTTATTTTTTTTTAATATAAGAGGAAAAATTCACTTTTTTGTAAATTATAAGAGGAATAATTAACTATGGGACGTTCACTAAAAAAAAATCCTTTTGTAGCGAATCATTTATTAAGAAAAATTAATAAGCTTAACACAAAAGGAGAAAAAGAAATAATAATAACTTGGTCCAGAGCATCTACCATTATACCTACAATGATTGGGCATACCATTGCTATCCATAATGGAAAAGAGCATTTACCTATTTATATAACAGATCGTATGGTAGGCCATAAATTGGGAGAGTTTTCACCCACTCGAAACGTCCTAGGATATGCGAAAAATGATAATAGATCTCGTCGTTAACATTTTTTTAATTGGTTTATTCTGCAGCAGCAAATGCTAGTCACAATCTAAATTTCAACGAACTAAGTCAATGAGTCATAAAGATAAAGATATATAACAAAAAGATAAAAAAGTACACAAATAAGTCGTATCATTTTATATGTAGTGAGGAATTATGGGACAAAAAATACATCCGCTTGGTTTCAGACTTGGTACAACTCAAAGTCATGATTCTATTTGGTTTGCACAACCAACAAATTATTCCGAGAATCTAAAAGAAGATAAAATAATACGAGATTGTATCAAGAATTATATACAAAAAACGATAAGAATATCCTCTGGTGTCGAGGGAATTGGACGTATAAAGATTAAAAAAAGAATCGATCTGATTCAAGTCATAATCTATATGGCAGTTCCCAAGTTATTAATCGAGGGTAAGCCTCGAAGAATCGAAGAATTACAGATAAATGTGCAAAAAAAACTGAATTGTGTGAACCGAAAACTCAACATTGCAATTACAAGAATTCCAAATGCTTATAGAGACCCTAATATTCTTGCAGAATTTATAGCCGGACAATTAAAGAATAGAATTCCATTTCGTAAAGCAATCAAAAAAGCTATAGAATTAGCTGAACAGGCGGGTACAAAAGGAGTTCAAGTACAAATTGCGGGACGTATCGACGGAAAAGAAATTGCACGTGTCGAATGGATCAGAGAAGGTAGGGTTCCTCTACAAACCATTCGAGCTAAAATTGATTATTGTTCCTATCCAGTTCGAACTATTTATGGGGTATTGGGGATCAAAGTTTGGATATTTCTAAACAAAGAATAATCAACTTTTCGGTATCTTTAAGCTTCCATCTTTGGATAAAACAAAAAATGAGGAATTCTTAATATATTCTTATTCCAAAAGAATAAATGACAAATTTTATAAGATTCAATAAAAAATTTTAATAATTATTTTATAGTGAAGGAATTGCTATGCTTAGTGTGCGACTCGTTGGTTTTTTTCGAGTGGTTCAATTAAAACAAAAATTCTACGAATTTTTTAATAAAGAACTAAAGAACAAATAACCTGCTCATCGCTTCGCATTATCTGGATATAAAGAACCCGTTCAAATAAAAAATCTAAATAAAGATATATGAGGTTATATAATTAAATTATAGCAACTGAAAACGGAAATAAAAAAGAATCTGATTATGAGTTGTAAAGCAATAAGAATATACAGATAAATGAAGAGGTGAAAGAAAGAAAGAAAAGATATCAATGATATAGAATTCTAATATGTAAAGGTCTATGGGTCCATCTCATAAAAGGTAGTGTAATAAAGCATCCATATTAAAAATTAATCCATAATGGATGAAATATATTCCTAGAATAAACGAATCCAGAGCCGCGAATCAATAAAACTGAGAAGGTTGATTCAACAAAATAAAATAAATAATAAAATTTTATTCAAATAAAATCTTATTAAAGAGGCTCCATTGTAGAATTTAGACCTAACCATAAATCGAAAAGCGATGGGAACGAAGGAACCTGTGAATACCTAAGATAATTTTTTTTTATTAAAAAAAAAAAGTAAAAAAAAACAAATCTTAAAAATTCATTAGGTGGGATGGCGGAAGAAACTAAGAATCATTCATTGTTTTTTGAGGAATTGTGGACTAACCCTACATTACGTCTGAAATTGATAATGAAAGAGTAAATATCCGCCCGCGATAATTTTTTTTATTTCAAAATTTTTTCCAATCCGATATGATAATAAAAAAAAGACAAATACAGATTCGTTAGAATCTTATACCAAAACAATATATATAAAAGCAAGATATACAAATTTCTAATGGATGTATGTTATTGTATATTTTTTTATCGGTTAAATATTTTGGAATCGATTCATTCGTGAGGAGCCGTATGAGGTGAAAATCTCATGTACGGTTCTGTAATAGAGATGGAATTGAGAAAAAACCATCAACTATAACCCTAAAAGAACCAGATTCCGTAAACAACATCGAGGAAGAATGAAAGGAAGAGCCTATCGAGGTAATCGTATTTGCTTCGGAAAATATGCTCTTCAGGCACTTGAACCCGCTTGGATCACATCTAGACAAATAGAAGCAGGGCGCCGGGCAATGTCACGAAATGTCCGTCGGGGTGGACAAATATGGGTACGCATATTTCCAGACAAACCTGTTACAGTAAGACCTACCGAAACGCGTATGGGTTCGGGAAAGGGATCTCCCGAATATTGGGTAGCTGTCGTTAAACCCGGCAAAATACTTTATGAAATGAGTGGGGTCTCAGAAACTATAGCTCGAAAAGCTATTTCAATAGCAGCATCGAAAATGCCTATACGAACTCAATTCATTCTTTCAGAATAATCATTCGAAGGAAAGAGGTCTTTAGTATGAAAAAAAAATTGCAATTGTGGGTTTCTTTTTTTTGAACACAGAATATTTTTTTTACTTCAACTTTTTGACTGAAAGATAAAAAAAAATGATATGATTCAACCTCAAACCTATTTAAATGTAGCCGATAATAGTGGAGCTCGCGAATTGATGTGTATTCGAATCATAGGAGCTAGTAATCGACGGTATGCTTATATTGGTGACATTGTTGTTGCTGTAATCAAAAAAGCAGTACCAAATACGCCTTTAGAAAGATCTGAAGTGATCAGAGCTGTAATTGTACGTACTTGTAAAGAACTTAAACGTAGTAATGGTATGATAATAAAGTATGATGATAATGCTGCGGTTGTAATTGATAAAGAAGGAAATCCAAAAGGAACTCGAATTTTTTGCGCAATACCTCGAGAATTGAGAAAATTAAATTTTACAAAAATAGTTTCATTAGCACCCGAGGTATTATAATACGAGATCATGATATAGGTATATCATTTAATAATTAAATAATTAATTTAATTAATATTTCAAAAAATAAATCAAAATAATAATATAATATATATAATATTATAGATAGAAAAAAAAAGGAATGAAATATATATTTATTATTTATATATTCAAAATTCTGAATTCTATAAAAAAATAGAATTCAGAATTTTGAATTAGTATAATAGTTCATTTTCTAATATTCTATTTTTTTTAGTTTGAGAATATTCTATATATATGTACATTAATCCTATTAGATTATAAGAAGATTTTCTATATATAGAGTATTATTATTATTATATTCTCATATTCAATAATTAGATATTTTATTGAATCAAAAAAAGGGAGCACGTTGATTATATTGAAAGTAAGGAACAACAATCATTTTCATTTATCATGGGTAAGGATACCATCGCTGATATAATAACCTTGATACGCAATGCTGACATGAATAGAAAAAGAACAGTTCAAATACCACTTACTAATATTATTGAAAACATTGTTAAAATACTTTTACGAGAGGGTTTTGTTGAAAACGTCAGAAAACATCGGGAAAACAACAAATACTTTTTAGTTTTAACTCTACGATATAGAAGAAATAGGAAAGGATCATCTAAAACGTTTTTAAATTTAAAAAGGATCAGTACACCAGGTCTCCGAATCTATTCTAACTATCAACGAATTCCTAGAATTTTAGGAGGTATGGGGATTGTAATTCTTTCTACTTCTAGAGGTATAATGACAGATCGAGAGGCTCGGTTAGAAAGAATCGGCGGAGAAGTTTTATGTTATATATGGTAATTTTTCGGATATTCTTATATACGAATTATATAAAAAACTTCTATCCATTCTTGTCAATGGAGAGAGAAAACACAAATTTCTAATATTACTTCTAATCCTAATACATTAGTGAATGTGTCAAGAGGATTTAACTAGAATAGAAATAAAAAAATTCATGAAGATTTAATTACTGAATAACTTCTCAGGGTATATTCCAGGTTCCTTTAATAGAAAAAATAGAATTGAAATAAGATTCTGGTCTATGTTTCCAAGAAAATTCGATGTACTGTTCTTTTCTATGTATACGACGATACAATACGATGACCGAGAAAGTAAAAAGTGTAATAAGGAAACCCTATTTTCTTCCAATAAATAGATTCGGCATTAAGTTAAGGAATGAGAAATATGAAAATAGGAGCCTCTGTTCGTAAAATTTGTGAAAAATGTCGATTGATCCGCAGACGAGGGCGAATTATAGTAATTTGTTCAAATCCAAGACATAAACAAAGACAAGGATAATATTTTCACAAAACAAAAAAGGGCTTTCTTTTTTAAAGAAAGTACCGAATGCACAAATCAATAAATATTGCAATTCAAAAAATCGTATTATATTAATAGTTAATTCACTTAAATATTAAATCAAAACAAAAATATAGTATAGATTCTATATTAGAATCTATTCTATGTTATAAGTATTATAACAAATATTATATTATTGCTTGATATTTCAAATCTAGATATTTCAAATCTATTTTAGTAGAAATAGAATAAAATTAAGATAGAAAATAGTACAGAATCCGTTTTTGACAGGAAATGGATATATCCATATATTTCGGACTTATATTTTTTAAAATAATAAAATATGGCAAAACCTATACCAAAAATTGGTTCACGTAAAAATGGACGTATTGGTTCGCGTAAGCATCCTCGTAAAATACCAAAGGGTGTTATTTATGTTCAAGCTAGTTTCAACAATACCATTGTGACTGTTACAGATGTACGGGGTCGGGTGATTTGTTGGTCCTCTGCCGGTTCGTGTGGCTTCAAGGGTACACGAAGGGGGACACCATTTGCCGCTCAAACCGCAGCAGCAAATGCTCTTCGAACAGTAGCAGATCAAGGCATGCAACGGGCAGAAGTCATGATAAAAGGTCCCGGTCTCGGAAGAGATGCAGCATTAAGAGCTATTCGTAGAAGTGGTATACTTTTAAGGTTTATACGGGATGTAACCCCTATGCCACATAATGGATGTAGGTCCCCTAAAAAAAGACGTGTGTAAAACTAAAAATAAACATTAAAGAAAGAGATTTCAAGAGAAATAAACAATTTTTGATAAAAATATATAACTATGATTGGGGAAAAAGTAAAAGTATCTACTCGGACACTACAGTGGAAGTGTGTTGAATCAAGAGTAGACAGTAAGCATCTTTATTATGGACGCTTTATTCTGTCTCCACTTATGAAAGGCCAAGCTGATACAATCGGCATTGCAATGCGAAGAATTTTGCTCGGAGAAATAGAGGGAACATGTATCACACGTGCAAAATCTGAGAAAATACCACATGAATATTCCACCATAGTAGGTATTCAAGAATCAATACATGAAATTTTAATGAATTTGAAAGAAATTGTATTGAGAAGTAATCTGTATGGAACTCGGGATGCGTCTATTTGTTTTCAAGGTCCTGGATATGTAACTGCTCAAGACATCATTTTACCACCTTCGGTGGAAATCGTTGATGATACACAACATATAGCTAACCTAACAGAACCGATTAATTTGTGTATTGAATTACAAATTGAGAGGAATCGGGGATATCGTATAAAAACACTAAACAACATTCAAGACGGAAGTTATACTATAGATGCTGTATTCATGCCTGTTCGAAATGCGAATCATAGTATTCATTCTTATGTGAATGGGAATGCAAAACAAGAGATACTCTTTCTCGAAATATGGACAAATGGAAGTTTAACTCCTAAGGAAGCACTTTATGAAGCCTCCCGGAATTTGATTGATTTATTTATTCCTTTTTTACA